ATTTTTCATATATAAATGTAACTAATGTATCTCCTTCGTAAATGATTTCCCCATAATGTCCATGAACAGTTGCTCCTGGAGTAGCCAAATAAGGCTTAGCCGATCGTATTACCACAGAATCAACTTGAAGAATTAGAACTTGACCCGATTTTAAATGTGGTCCTTTTTTGGCTATACATACATTTTCACAAAGAAACTGCCCAAGACTAACGATTGTAGATGTCTCTTCACAATAATTGTAATGGAGAAAATACCAATTCAAATTTAATGGATTCAAAATGATGTTACTGCAGGAATAGGGATTATAAATTTTACCATTTTCATCCAGTAAATAATATTTAAGTATTTGAAAAATCTGTTTTAAATTATCAAGTTGGAAATAGTTAGTTACCAAGATCTGATTATGGGTTATTAAATGGGAAAATAAATCCAAATTAGAAATTGGAAAGCCTGTTCCTAAGGGGCCCAACAAATTCCTAATTGGAATTAGGGGGTCTTTTTTGATTAATTCTTTTATAATATTGGGAGATTTTACATCGTTGAATGGGCCTATTCGAGAACAATTGGATGATGACAAAATTATCAAAGACTGAGATTCCTTATTTCGATTCAATAACGTATGAATAGTTCCTTGATTTGGATTAAGGGATTCTTGAATCCTTGCCTTGGAATAGGAATAAATGGAAGAAAATGGATTGACATTAGCGCGATCTGATCCATTCTCAGAGATCAATCCTGAACCCGATAGATCGTTCCTTTTTCCGGTATATGAAATAGGTGACTTTGCTAAGTCGATTCTTAGAAAATCTCTAATCAAACCATTTGTCCTTATTTCAACAAAGGAAGCACAGGCCTTTTCAATCTTTTTGTCTTGGTCCCAATTCAACACTAAACAAGTCCGAACTAATTGAATACTTGTGTCCCAAATTTCAAGAATTGGGTCGTAATAAAGGATATAATTGACAACTCGAAGTTGTAGATTATCACTTTCCTGCAAGAGATCCGGCGGGAAAAGTCTTCCTAAATTTATACCATCCGTTTTTTTATATGGGACTACGGGTTGAACCAAAACAAAATATTTTTTTTCATACCTGGAAAGTTTCATTCGTTGGATATATAGCCAATTTTTTAATTTTTTGTATTCTTTGGAATTTTGTTTTCCCCCTCCTGGTGGTATCAATCGGAATGCCTTATTTGTCTTTCCAGGAAAATGGATATCTCCAGAAAATATTATCAGTTTAATTTTTTCTGCTTTTTTCTTCACTCGGACCAATCCGCCTACCCGACTTCTTCTATTTAAAGTGATTTGTGTATCTACCCCAATAATACTATTGTGCCGTACCATTATGGAAGAAGATTCGGACAAAATGTGGACTTCCACGGGAATAAAAAAAAAAGGATTGACTTCCTTTTGGTATTTTGGCCAAAATACCTTGACTCCTCGATACTCAATCAAATCCTCTTCGTTGACGATTGAATTAAGTTCTCTGGTCTCATATTTAGTAAGTCCCGAGCTCTTTCTGATATAGCGAGGATCATCGAAATAAGCAAGAATACTATTTCTACGGAGAATACCATTTCTGGGGATTTCAATTGAGATACCTGAAGAAGGTATTAGTTGGTTCTCGCCTTCTTGAATTGATTCGAGTGGGATGATGACTCTATTTCTTCGCCTCTTTGCCAATAAATAAGAATTCCCCTCGAGAATGGCCGGATATCTAAGATTACAACGACCAATACATGTCATTCGATTAAGTTCTGAATAATCAGGAATCCTATCTCCTTTTTGATTTTTACCAGAAAAATACGAACTAAAAAATTTGTGTCTCACTTGATTATTAGTTACTGAGGGGTTAGAAATATATCTTCGCTTAACAGAAAGAGAATAAGCGTTCATTTGATCTTGATCCTTGTGGATCGAACAGGGGCCTAGACTGGATTTCCAGGGCTCCCCTAATAATATCCATAAATGACTTGTTTTTGGTAAGAGATGAATATTACCATATGTGAATTCAGGTGCATGGTACACATCGGTATTCCAGTGCATTTCACCTTCTGAGTCAGAATAAATATGTTTTCGAACCTTCTCTTTCAAATTCAAAGTGGATGTTCTCGCGCGAATCTCAGCAATGATTTGTTCTGATTCTACATATTGATCGTTTTGAACTAAGAGAAAACTTTTGGGCGGAATACACACATTGTGTATAATATCTTCACTCTCAATAGTTACATACAAGTCTCTAGAACATAGAAAAGCAGGATGTCCATGACGTGTACGTGTCGGATGAACCAAATCCTCATTGAATTTTATTTTTCCATTAGAAGGGGCTCGCACGTGTTCTGCAGTACCCCCTGTGAATACCCCGCCGGTATGAAAAGTTCTTAATGTTAATTGAGTGCCCGGTTCTCCAATCGATTGACCTGCAATAATACCTACAGCTTCTCCCAATTCGACCAGGTCATCATGAGCTGGACTCCGGCCATAACATAATTGACAAATCCAAGATGTACTCCTACAAGTAAAGGGGGTTCGAATAGAGATGGGTTGTGCTCTAAAAGTTATGAATCTATTGACAAGCCCAACCCCAATATCTTGATTTCTAGTAGCAATGCATCGCGAACCTATATATATATGATCTGCTAATACACGCCCAATTAATGTTTGGATAAAAATCCTGTCCGCCGTCATTCCATTTCGAGGACTTACAGAAATACCTCGGACGGTGCCACAATCTGTTCGACGTACAACAATGTGTTGAACTACTTCAACAAGTCTGCGCGTGAGATATCCTGCATCTGATGTTCGAATAGCGGTATCCACAACTCCTTTACGGGCTCCGTAGCAAGAAATAATATATTCTGTTAAAGAGAGTCCTTCACGTAAATTGCTTTGAATGGGTAAATCAATCATTTGTCCTTGGGGATCCGACATTAATCCTCTCATACCTACTAATTGATGTACCTGAGAGGCATTTCCTCTGGCTCCCGAAAAAGACATTATATGCACTGGATTAAAAGGATCGGTCATCCGAAAATTAGGATTCATTTCTTGTCGCAAATATTCACTTGTGGCATACCAGATCTCGATCGATTGACGTAATTTTTCTACCGCGTGTACATTCCCATAATGATGGTGTTTTTCCAAAATAAAACTTTGTTGTTCAGCGTCTTGAACTAGCCATCTTTTAGAAGGTATTGTTAAAAGATCATCAATTCCTAATGAAATGGATGCGGCGGTAGCTTGTCGGAAACCCAGAGTCTTTACTTGATCCAGGATATGTGATGTATATCCTATTCCATAGTGATCAATAAATCGACTAATAAGTCGTTTCATGGCAGTTCCGTCTATCACTTTATTGTGAAAGACCTGAGTGGGTCGTTCTGCCATCAGTACCTCCATATTGCGCTGAGTAGAATTTGACAATGGGTTTGAGTCAGTGATTGGAAAACTTCCTTTTATAGATCTTGATTCACGTAGAAATTCCGCAATTCTAGTCCTAGTTAACCCGGTGAGACTCGAATTCCCGCTGGTAGCATAGAATTACAACAGCCCTGCCAAAACCCTTGTATGGCTTCTTCTATTTCTCGATAAAGAGAAATATGACCAAGAGTGGTTCGAATATATATATAAAGAATTTCTTTTTTTATACTTCTTACTATTAGATAGTGTCCATAAATCTCATAATAGGTCCCCAAAGATTCATAGTGAATTTCGATGGGAGTTTCTCTTGCAGCAATAACGCGTTGATCTAGTCGCCACCGCAGCCACAAAGGACTACCTAAATTGATTCGTTTTTGCCGATAAGCTCCAATTGCATCATAGGCATTACAAAAAAAGGGTTCTTTTATTTTTGTATACTTATTATCTTCATTTTGATAGTTTCTGCGATTACATGGATTATACCTATTTACACAAATACCCCGACGATTTCCACTCGTTAAGACATAGAGTCCACTAAGCATATCTTGAGTTGGTGCAGAAATGGGATCTCCAATAGTTGGAGACAAAAGATTCATATGAGAAAACATAAGTAAACGTGCCTCTGCTTGAGCTTCCAAAGATAAAGGCACATGAACAGCCATTTGATCCCCGTCAAAGTCTGCATTGAAGCCCTTACAAACTAATGGATGTAAACAAATAGCACGCCCCTCCACTAAAATAGGGAGGAATGCCTGTATGCCTAATCTATGCAGAGTAGGCGCTCTATTCAACAATACAGGATGGTCATCCAGAATTTCCTGAAGTATTTCCCATACAATCGGTTTTTTTTTCCGAATTTGACTCTTAGCAACTCCGATGTTCGAAGCAAGATGTTTTCTAATTAGGTCGCGAATTACAAATGCCTGGAAAAGTTCTATTGCTATTTCCCGAGGCAATCCACATCGATGTAATGAAAGTGAAGGGCCGACGACAATGACTGACCGTCCTGAATAATCGACCCGTTTACCAAGCAGAGTCTCGCGAACTCTTCCTTCTTTGCCTTCAATTACATCTGAAAGCGACTTGTAAACTCTATTATGATCATCCCTCATTGGTTGTCCACAAATTCCATTATCAAGAAGTGCATCCACGGCTTCTTGTAGCAATTTTTCCTGAGATATTATTAATTCTTCTGGCGTAGCTATACTTGTTGTTAATAGATCTGTAAGAGTATTATTCCGATAGATAATTCTTCTATAGATTTCATTAATATCCGAGGTCACTAGTTTATCCTCATCTATATGATAGATTGGTCTCAACTCAGGAGGAAGAACTGGTAATAGACACAAAACCATCCATTTTGGTTCTATATTTGTTCGAATAAAATGCTTAGCCAATTCCATGCGTCTAAGCAAAAAATCTTTTCTTCTTCCAACTTTCCGATCTTCCCATTCATTCCCTGTGGGTTCCTCTTCCTCCAATTCTTTCCATTCTACCAATGAAGAATCTATAATAATTCGTAAATCTAGATTGGCTAATTGTTGTCTGATAGAGCCTCCCCCGGTGGACATCTCTCGAT